AATATACCGGATTAGTCAACTCTCGACTTGAAATTCTCAAGTCATTCACAACTGTTTAGTCAAAAATACGAATTTTTTTGATCAAACTTTATATTATAGTTTCCTTTGTTTACTGCAGGACATGTCTCCTTTCAATATTCATCAACTGAAATCCTATTTCCATTACACGTATTTCAATTTGAGTTAGTTATAGTTAGTATAACTAACTATTGTTATTATACAAATTATACAAATTCTCTCGTTTTCATCTTACCTAGGATTCTCTCGAACTCTCGAAAGAAAAGGAATTTATTATATATATATTTTATATAAATGAATATATTCTAATTATTATAAATTGAAATCCATTTTGAGTATCTTTATATATTTCTATTCTTGTATGAATAGAGGAGGGTTTTCCTCTTTTCTTAGAGAGTTCGAATAGAACAAGTAGTCAGATGTAAGATAATTTCTAGAAATTTCCATCTCATATCAAGGTTTAGAATAGATCGGTGTTGGTATATTCCTTTTCTTAATATCCAGGCTGAGGAGTTTCTATTGATTGAATAGTGAAAGTGAATACAGAAAGAGAATACTACCCCCCCCTTTTGTGATGTGGTTTGCTAGGTTTCGGGAAGGTATACAAAGACAAAAGCCTAGTTGACGTTTTTGACAATGTTTACAATGAAACTTACCAAATATAGTTGTTTTTAAAACTTTAGATTGTACACAAAGAAAGCAGGTCATTCCTATACTAGAGGGAGAGTATCACTAACTTTCTGATTGTGGACAGAAAAGGAGGAAAATTTATATGGAATTCAACTCCGAAGATTCATGAAGCAAATAAGTTTGTTTAGCCACACGATTGGATAAATATCCATTGAGCCCATTAAAATGAATTGAAATGTGTTTTTGCTTTTATTTTTATGTTCGGCTTTAAAAGATACTCGTGACCGGGCTTATAGAAAGAATTTAGGAATACTTTTTTTGATGAAAAAACTGGTCGGTTACAAGCAACAAACTAGAATGGGTAAATTAAAATTATACAATTTTTTTTTATTTTCCTTTTTTAGGGCTCTAGGGCTATACGGACTCGAACCGTAGACTTTCTCGGTAAAACATATCAAACTTTTTATTATCAAAATGATCTGAACTGTTTCAAAGACCCAACATGCAATTTTTTGTGCATTGGGCTCTTTCATTAACTGATATTTCTATCAGTTAGTCCGCCATATTTTTTTTTGATAGAAAAATAGGAGATGGCTCCATGTGCTCTGAGTCATTATTTTATTTTAATTCTGATCCAGGAACACTACCAAAGTGTTTCAAAGGGGGTATCTTGACGTAGGTCTGCCTCTGGCCTAGATTAACCTAAATTAGATGAAGTCTCTATCGCTCTGCTTAAAAATGAAATATGAAACTTCATACACCTTAAAGTTCATAGGGCGAAAAGATCTTTTTTTGAGGTCCTTGTACTCATTATGCCTAGCATTGAATAGACATTTACCTTATCAATATCTCAAATCAACGATGGGGCCTGTTTGGCACCTAAAAGGGACAAGACTGAACCCCTTGTCAGGCTATTGTTCTCTTGTTCCCTCAAAGTTATGGATATGGAGTAAGACATCGATTTCTCAATAAGATAAATTCTTTTGATTGCATGATGGACCCCCCTGAAAAACATTGGCGCGCGTGTAAACGAGGTGCTCTACCTAACTGAGCTATAGCCCTTAGTGCTTGTAATACCTATTTTATTATGTAGATAATTTCTTGTCAAGATGAATATTCCACGATCCAAGATCATAGTTCTTTGATCTGTTTGCGCGTTATTGCTTATAAGTAATATTCTATTTATAATCCATCGATGGGATGGGTCCCATTTGGTTTTCTTTGTGAAGATAAACGGCCTACTTAACTCAGTGGTTAGAGTATTGCTTTCATACGGCGGGAGTCATTGGTTCAAATCCAATAGTAGGTAGAACTTATTAGATCCCACCGACTCCGGTCTCTAATAAGTTTTTATATCCATTTGCTTTTATTGATATTTATTTTGTATCTTTTCTATTTCTTTTTTTTTTGTTGGATCAAAATAGAATTACGCCTGATTTAATTCTGTCGAGTGAATACAATAAAATCAAATAAAAAAATAGACCAAACCTCTTTTGATTATTCGGACACACCAACTAGTTCCGAAATCTCATTGATCGTCTCGACTCGTGTCCTAGCTCGTCGGAGAGCTAGATTTGCCTCAATTTTTTGTCTCTTTCCTTCAGCTTTTCTTAAATTAGCTTCTGCTATTTCAAGAGTTTGCCGGGCTTCTTGTGAATCGATGTCACTACCTTTCTCCGCATCATTTACTAAAACAGTGATCTCATTATTACCTATTCTAGCAAAACCTCCCATCAAAGCCATCGTTAACCATTGGCCATCAAGACGTATTTTCAAAATACCTATATCGACGGCTGTAGCAACAGAGGCGTGATTTGGTAATACGCCAATTTGACCACTATTAGTAGATAAA